ATAAATAAATATTTTTTTGACTCATCTCGTTCTCCGTGTAGGATACCTCTTTTCTTTTTAGTCTCATTCGATAGATTAAATGAAGAAAACAGCTCTACTATTTAATCTAATGAGTTCAAATTTAAGTAAATTCAATTTTAATAAAGTAGAAAGGGGCGTATTCTAGGTTCTAAGGTCACTTAAAAAAAAAAAGAATCAAACAACTTATTTTCAAATTTTTACATATTCATTCAAAAAAAGTTATATGTTTTGACTGAAGTTATATAATAGAGTTATTTTTTTATGTATTATTTTTTTGATGATTAATTTCTTAAAGAGTTTTTCAATTAATCAGTTACGTGAATTCTGAATCCTGAGATAGTGCAGATGCCAAAGACGATGAATTGAGTTCTTTTTATCTTTCTCTATTTTTGTTCATACCACCTATAATGATTGATAATTCACAAATTTTCAATTTAATTTTTTTAATTCTTGGAACTAGTTATCTTTCTCTATTTCTTAAAAAAAATTTTAATTGAAACTTAGGGAAGTACTTTAGAAACATATGTTATGTATAAAAAAACATATTTTATTGAGTCCCTTCATGCCTACTATAACTAGTTATTTCGGTTTTCTACTAGCAGCTTTAACTATAACCTCAGTTCTATTTATTGGTCTAAGCAAAATACGACTTATTTGAAATTAATTGAATGCAGATTTTTTTATAAAAAAGGATTTCGGTGGTATTTCATATGTTCGATAGTTCCTTACCGTGTTAATTACCCAGTTTTGGTCATTGAGATTCATCGGCAATACAGATTAAGAGCTAGGAATAGATAGTACCTCTCTTTTCTCCCTTTCAAAAATGAAAACAAAAAAAATTGAAATGATTGAAGTTTTTTTATTTGGAATCGTCTTAGGTCTAATTCCTATTACTTTGGCTGGATTATTCGTAACTGCTTATTTACAATACAGGCGTGGTGATCAGTTGGACTTTTGATTAATTAACATCTCGTTTTTTTTACTGACCTCCTTCTTGCTTTCATATGCGGGAGTTCTAACTCAGATTGTTGCTCAATAATTTGCGAACAGTGGACTTTTGACACAATCTAATAAACAAGAGTGAAATCACGCTCTGTAGGATTTGAACCTACGACATTGGGTTTTGGAGACCCACGTTCTACCGAACTGAACTAAGAGCGTTTTTCTTGTTTTTTTTTCTAAAAAACGAAAAGGCTAGAACGAGGACATTCTTTAACCCGAATAGATTTTGTACGTATATACTATATCATAGTATATATCATAGTATATCATAAATTTCAGAATTCTATGTATGTCCAATTTTATTAAAAAAAATAGATACCTCGTTACTGCTCTTCTGAGCAGTAATAGGTAGGGATGACAGGATTTGAACCCGTGACATTTTGTACCCAAAACAAACGCGCTACCAAGCTGCGCTACATCCCTTTCAATTGGTTTACAGTGTCATTGTAGAGAATTCCTGTCTTGTTTTCCACATCCTTCTTTTTTTCTCATATCAGATAACAAAGATATAATTCAAAAATTTACTTTTTTTACGATAATTCTCTCAATTTCAATTTTACATAACTAGGCGTTTCCGTTTTCAAATGGAATCTATCAGATCGTTCTAGTAGACAATATTTAAATTCTAATTTTGAAAGTGGGGGGGGCAGACGTTACGTATATAAATACAAGAACTTCTTAACTACATGTACATCTGTAGTTATATATATTACTATATATAATGTAATACAATAAAGAAGAAAGAAGGAGGATTTCAAATGCGAGATCTAAAAACATATCTTTCCGTAGCACCGGTACTAAGTACTCTATGGTTCGGTTCGTTAGCAGGTTTATTAATAGAGATTAATCGTTTATTTCCAGATGCATTAACATTTCCATTTTTTTCATTCTAGTTATTAACATCAGAAAGGGGTGAAAAATTTAGAGATACAATCAATAATCGGGGACTAATTATCCCCCCCCCCACTTTTTATAATTATTTTTTTAGAATGAATTATAAAAGGTGGGGGGGCGAAAGGTCATAAAAATGAGGGTTCAGGATCCAATTAAATTAGTACCAATTAAATTAGTAATAGAACGAAAAAAAGTGTTGCTAGGGAAAGAGTATCCTATGAGATACTTAAAAAAAAAAATACTGTACAAAGATTTTAAATTAAATATAGTTTTCACAAAATCATTGTATTGCTTATTATTTTATTTTTATTTAATTACTAATTAATATTCATTGCAATGAAATATTTCATAATTTTTTTTAGTTAACAGCTTCTATTTTTTTGGTTCTTGTTCTTTCTGGATCCTAAAATAGAAGATTGAGGTGAATCATAAATCCAAAGGAGGTTTCATGGCCAAGGGTAAAGATGTTCGAGTAACAATTATTTTGGAATGTACCAGTTGTGTTCGAAATGATATTAAGAAAGAATCAGCGGGAATTTCCAGATATATTACTCAAAAGAATCGGCATAACACCCCGAGTCGATTGGAATTGAGAAAATTCTGTCCCTATTGTTATAAACATACAATTCACGGGGAAATAAAGAAATAGATCAAATTGAGTGCTTGTATGTCAACTTTTATTTTAAGAACAGGAATAATGCTAGTATCTATATATTATTACATATATATAAATATAACCAAATAAATAGAAATAAATCTAATCCTATATTCTTAATTCTATATAGAAACTCTATCCTATATAGAAATAGAAATCGTTTTTATTTTGATCCGAAGAGATAAGGAATAAAAAAATTATGAATAAATCTAAGCGACTTTTTACTAAATCCAAGCGATCTTTTCGTAGGCGTTTGCCCCCGATCCAATCGGGGGATCGAATTGATTATAGAAACATGAGTTTAATTAGTCGATTTATTAGTGAACAAGGAAAAATATTATCTAGACGGGTGAATAGAGTTACTTTAAAACAACAACGATTAATCACTATTGCTATAAAACAAGCTCGTATTTTATCTTTGTTACCTTTTCTTAATAATCAGAAACAATTTGAAAGAAGTGAGTCGACCCCTAGAACTACTAGCCTTAGAACCAGAAAAAAATAGACTTATTCTTCAAGTGAATAACAATTTCAATCTGAAGGAATTAAAAAAGAGATTAATATTTTGTTCGAAAAATCCAATCAAGAATCAAAATTTGATTGTTACGTCTGTGTCTGTCATAAAAAAAAAAGAAAAGAATCGTCGAAAAGAAAAAAAAGAATTCGTTTTTTAGCGACTATATACTCTCGTTTTGTTTTGACGACTTTTTTTTTATAATACTAATTTCTACTCTACCTTCCCCGGGCTCATTCTCCTTAGAACTCTATTTCAAATATTTTCGTGGATTTCTTCCAATCCCCTTATTTTTTTATGTCATTCGAAATTGTATAAAGACAACTCCTATTTAATAGAGCTATTTGTGCAAGTATTTTCCGATTAAGAAGTAATTGCTTCTTGTACAGATTGTGTATGAATTGGTTATAACTATAGAATACCCCCATTTCGTGAATTACGGCGTTTATTCGAGTGATCCATAAACGGCGAAAATCTCTTTTTCTTTTACCCCTATCCCGATGAGCCGAAACTAAAGCTCTTATTCTTTGTTGAGTCATAGTTCGTGTAAGTCGTGAATGAGCTCCTCGAAAGCTTGATGCAAATAAACGAAGTTTTGTTCTACGCCTCCGAGCTATATATCCGCGTTTAATTCTAGTCATTGAATAAATCAAACTTTTATGAATAACTAATTCTTTTTTTAGTTATTCTTTTCCCCTTAGTCTATTAATAACCAAACGAATTATTCCAATGTATAAAAAAAAATTCCAATGGCTTTTGCTACTCTAACCTTCCCCACCACTATTTTTTGCTAGGTATTTTCCTTTGCTGTGAAAGGATAAATTGCCTTGATACTTGATATAAAAAAAAAGAATAACTACAAAAAGTAGTAAATAGAATTGGATAAATAGTGGGTTCCATCGTTTCTATGGTTACTTCTAAAACGGTGAGGTCCTCTCTATACACCGGAGCTCCTTCTTTTAATTAATAAATACTATTGGTAACTTGTACAATTAACATTCTTTGGCTCTACCCCATGAATATTCCAGTAATAGGCCTTTCACAATGAGATCCACTTTATACAGTAACGGTATTTCATTTTTAAAATTGATTTGGTCATTTACCCTGTTAGTCCGTTCTTTTCTTTCAAGAGTGGAATCTTTTTTCTAAAAAATGGAATTTCCCCCGCTTAATGGATAATCATTTGTTATCATTGGGGGTTTTCTAAAAAATGGAGTTGATTGGATTTGCACCAATGTAAACCATAAGTTTTAGACACAATAGAATATATGAACGATCTATATTTTTTAAATAATGAATCGAGTTCCTCCATTCTATTTTATTCACAGGTACTGATCCTTGATATTTCAAAAAGAATTTCCTTTTTGTGTCTCAGTCTATGATCTAAACGAGTCGCACATACACCCGAGTACATGTTCCTTGTCGCTGAGGGCATCCCCGAAGCGCTGGGGATTTCGTGACATTTCGGATTGGCTGTCTTGTATTTCTAATAAGTTGTTTAATGGTTGGCATACGGAATCATATAAATAATGGGCTGGTTTAGATTAGTTCTAACCGGCTAATTCTGAATTACTTCTCTTCAAGATTCTCTTCAATATTTTTTTTTATATTGAAGAGAATCTGAAACTAAACCTTTAATCTAAAAATATATAAAATTAGAAATTGTAGATTTGCATGAAATCGCTCCTATTTTTTATTGAACCGCTACAAGATCAACAATTCCATGAGCTTGGGCTTCTGTTGCTGACATAAAAACATCTCTTTCCATGTCTTCGGATACAACCCATATAGGTTTGCCCGTTCTTTGTACATAAACCCTTGTGATGGTTTCGCGAAGTTTTAGTAGTTCTTCCGCTTCCAAGATAAATTCTCCCGTTTGTGCCTCATAAAACGAACTAGCGGGTTGATGGATCATTACCCTGATGATATAATAGAAAAGGTTTTTCTATTTCGCAGAATGAGGCGGGATAACCAAAACCAAAAAAAACAGAGAAAATTGAATAACCGTACAGGCTTTTTTTGTGCATTGCATACGGCTCCACAATGGAATTGACTTTTTTGACCTTTCCTTTTTTTTGGCGAAAGAAAACAAAATCTAGGTTGTATTATACGCAGATCCAGAAATCATCCAATTACCATCCTTCTTTTTTTTGTAGGAGTTAAAAAAATACTATGATGGTTCCGTTGCTTTATATATCATTTTTTTGATTCGTCTATGATTCAGCAATCCCAAAGTTTCTTTTTTTTTTATATAAATTTTGTAAATAAGCTTCCGGTGTGAAAACAAAGTTTGTGACGCTGAAATGTGCCCGAATAGGTAAGATATCATTTGAAATACCCCTTCCTTATCTCATACTACTCTTTCAATATATAATCTAATTTTTTTTAATCTAAAAAATTTCATATCGAATTCGAAGTGCCATGCTATTATTACTTAACTAATTCATATTTCCGATGGCGAAGGCATAGTATTTTTTTATTTTCGAAAAAAAAAACTCATTGGCGCCAAGCGTGAGGGAATGCTATACGTTTGGTAATTGCTCCTCCGACCAGGATAAAGGATGCTATTGAAGCGGCCAATCCCATGCATATTGTCTGTACATCGGGTCGCACAAATTGCATAGTATCATAAATAGCCATTCCAGATATTACCCATCCACCAGGAGAGTTTATAAACAAATAAAGATCTTTGGTATCCTTTTCTATACTGAGATATATCATAAGACTAATAAGTTGATTCGAGATTTCGGTATCAACCTCTTGGCCTAAAAAAAATAATCTTTCTCGATAAAGTCGGTTGATTAGGATAAAATTTTATTCCTTAGGAGCCGTACAGGCACCTTTTGATGCATACGGTTCAACAAAAATTGTGAAAAAATCAATGTGTCGATTCCAACCTCCCCTTTTTTCATAGAAGGTTTTTCTTTCTAACTTATAACGGAAGGGCTTGCTCCCAAAAGTAAAAGAAAAATTAAGTTTTGGTGCCTTTTACCTTTTATTAGATATTATAATCCTATAATAAAACGATTGATTAAGCCTGTCAGACTCACTTGATTCATTGATATTTTTTTTTTCATCGAGATTCAGTTGAAATGGCGATGGTTTTTTCTTGTTCCTGAACGGGCTTCTTCCTTTTTTTATTCCATTTTTTAGGTTTATGCTCTACCCCGAGTAAAAGGAAAAATTTGCCCGATTTTTATTTGCACATATAGGACAAATGAACCAAATACCGCGTATTTTTTTACTACTCCTTCTTTTTTTCAATTAATTTATTTCACATGTCTTCTGTCAAATAGTCAACAAATTTTGAATTATATTATTTGATTTGAGCAACAGTTTTAGATCACCCTGTTTCAATTTTTTATAGAATTTTTTATCATAATTTTGCATATCATATAAGTAGTAATTATAAAAATATTATATATTAATTATCAATTGGGTTTTTGCTAAACGGAGCCTGGATACTTCATTTTATTCGTCCGATCACGTAAACCATAAAAAAATTTGATAATCTAATATCAATCTAACTACTCCCTGCATTTAATTCCACTTTATTTTTTGCGCTTCGCGTTACAAATTTTTGATAATTAAATCAATCTTTTTGAGCGAAACAGAGGATATCTCGATCGAGGGAGAAAATGGGGAAATCCCATATAGCCCAATATATCTGACAAGTCGCACTATATGTCAACCCAAGATGTATCTCCTTCTCCAGGACTTCGAAAAGGTACTTTTGGAACGCCAATAGGCATGAAATGAAAAAAAAAAGAGAATGAAGTTCTCTATTTCACTTTGATGTGGAAACGTAAGATTGGGGTTTCGGTTTTTAATACTATTATCCTTTTTTCCTACTTTATTAATCATATTTAAATTCATGATATTTACTACATAAGTTGAATAAGCTAAAATAAAATATAAAATAAAAGTAAAGTAAGAGAGAATGAATAAAACTAAAGGAAATTTTTTACGAACGGGCTTCTGACTGATCAACAACAATAGCTATCTTGGTTCATATAAAATAGGATTCACCCCCCATTGCGTATTGGTACTTATCGGATATAGAATAGATCCGCTTCCCTGAATCGAATTGTTCCATTATTACTAACAGAATAGAACAAATATTAATCCTTTCTCCGAAATAATTACCTAAAAAGGGGGGTACGTAGCATAGTTTTTTCCAATGCAATAAAGTTACATAGTGTCTATTTTTCGTTGATAAAGGGGTATTTCCATGGGTTTGCCTTGGTATCGTGTTCATACTGTTGTATTGAATGATCCCGGTCGTTTACTTTCTGTTCATATAATGCATACTGCTCTGGTTGCTGGCTGGGCCGGTTCAATGGCTCTATATGAATTAGCAGTTTTTGATCCCTCCGACCCCGTTCTTGATCCAATGTGGAGACAAGGTATGTTCGTTATACCTTTCATGACTCGTTTAGGAATAACCAATTCGTGGGGCGGTTGGAATATTACAGGAGGGACTATAACGAATCCGGGTCTTTGGAGTTACGAAGGGGTAGCCGGAGCACATATCGTGTTTTCTGGCTTGTGCTTCTTGGCAGCTATTTGGCATTGGGTATATTGGGATCTAGAAATTTTTTGTGATGAACGTACAGGAAAACCTTCTTTGGATTTGCCCAAGATTTTTGGAATTCATTTATTTCTTTCAGGGGTGGCTTGCTTTGGTTTTGGCGCATTTCATGTAACAGGATTATATGGTCCTGGAATATGGGTATCCGACCCTTATGGACTAACCGGAAAGGTCCAACCCGTAAACCCGGCGTGGGGCGTGGAGGGTTTTGACCCTTTTGTTCCGGGAGGAATAGCCTCTCATCATATTGCAGCAGGGACGTTGGGTATATTAGCGGGCCTATTCCATCTTAGTGTTCGTCCGCCTCAACGTCTATACAAAGGATTGCGTATGGGCAATATTGAAACCGTCCTTTCCAGTAGTATTGCTGCTGTCTTTTTTGCAGCTTTTGTTGTTGCTGGAACTATGTGGTATGGTTCTGCAACTACTCCCATCGAATTATTTGGTCCTACTCGTTATCAATGGGATCAGGGATACTTTCAACAAGAAATATATCGAAGAGTTAGTGCTGGACTGGCTGAAAATCAAAGTTTATCAGAAGCTTGGTCTAAAATTCCGGAAAAATTAGCTTTTTATGATTATATTGGTAATAATCCAGCAAAAGGGGGGTTATTCCGAGCGGGTTCAATGGACAATGGGGATGGAATAGCTGTTGGATGGTTAGGACACCCCGTCTTTAGAAATAAAGAAGGGCGTGAACTTTTTGTACGCCGTATGCCTACTTTTTTTGAAACATTTCCGGTTGTTTTGGTAGACGGCGACGGAATTGTTAGAGCCGACGTCCCGTTTAGAAGGGCAGAATCAAAATATAGTGTCGAACAAGTAGGTGTAACTGTTGAGTTTTATGGTGGTGAACTCAATGGAGTGAGTTATAGTGATCCCGCAACTGTAAAAAAATATGCTAGACGGGCTCAATTGGGTGAGATTTTTGAATTAGATCGTGCGACTTTGAAATCCGATGGTGTTTTTCGTAGCAGTCCAAGAGGTTGGTTTACGTTTGGACATGCTTCGTTTGCTCTACTTTTCTTCTTTGGACACATTTGGCATGGTGCTAGAACCCTCTTCAGAGATGTTTTTGCTGGTATTGATCCAGATTTGGATGCTCAAGTGGAATTTGGGGCATTCCAAAAACTTGGAGATCCAACTACAAAAAGACAAGCAGTCTGATGCAACATTGCTTTTTTCTTCTAGTTTCTGTTTGCGATTTTATTTAATTAGGTAGGGTACTGTAGGAATCTTGATTTAAATCGCTGCCGTTTCTTTGACTCTTTTTCTTTCTTTATCCAGAGGGATACTCCCAAGTAAACAAAACAGGTATGAAAGCTATAATTGTAAACCACGATCAAATTTATGGAAGCATTGGTTTATACATTTCTCTTAGTATCCACTTTAGGGATCATTTTTTTCGCTATTTTTTTTCGGGAACCACCTAAAATTTCAACTAAAAAATGAAATAATTTTGCATTATCTTCATTGACGTAATCAGCCTCCAAATATTTGGAGGCTGATTACGTCAACTAGTCCCCGTGTTCCTCGAATGGATCTCTTAGTTGTTGAGAGGGTTGCCCAAAGGCAGTATATAGAGCATACCCAGTAAAACTTACAAGTAACCCAGATATAAAGATGGCGACTAGGGTTGCTGTTTCCATTATTATAGAATTGAAAGACCACAATGGATCTATGCTAAGATCATTTATTTACAACGGAATGGTATACAAAGTCAACAGATCGTAATGAATACAAAATAAGATTTATGGCTACACAAACTGTTGAGGATAGTTCTAGATCTGGTCCAAGAAGCACTACTGTAGGGAAGTTATTGAAACCATTGAATTCCGAATATGGTAAAGTAGCTCCTGGATGGGGAACGACCCCTTTGATGGGTGTTGCAATGGCTTTATTTGCGGTATTCCTATCTATTATTTTGGAGATTTATAATTCTTCTGTTCTACTGGATGGAATTTCAGTGAATTAAAATCTTGAAGTTCTAGCTTTTAGCTCGATACAAAAAAGTAAAGTATGTAGGTCTAACAATTTTAGCCTATTCTTCTTTGGTAGTTCGACCGCGAAATTTTTTTTCTGCATTGTATATTTCCGGAATATGAGTGTGTGACTTGTTAGAATTGACCCTATGGATAGTACAGAGAATGGGGTCTGTCATCTTTATCAAGATGGTTTTACTTCGTCGGATATTCATTCGAGTATCTGGAGCACGAAATAGATCAAATAGATCACAAAGTATTCGAACTATGATTCATACTTAATACTCAGACCTCGTAGCCGGACTTCTTTCCGTTCTATCTTATAAACTTTAATAAATCAAAATATTTTTCTGCTTTTAAACTCTTATTTGGATCAAAGGACAAACGCTTCTTTGTATTTTATGTTTTTAGTCATTATAGCTATTTTTTTGATTGAATAAGTGATGATCCAATGGTTCTCACTCAGTGAACTTTGGACTTTGAAGGTTTCATTGAATTATCGTGGTTCTCGTATGAATCTGAGGTTTCAATTGATTAGTTAAGTAGGGTCTTAACAAGAGAATTCCTATCAATAATAAAGAAAACAAGAAGAAATCCCCATCCCCGTTCCATACAAATACCAAATAAAAAAAGACAATAAAGATAGGTAATCTAGAAGATTCAAGAGGCCTGTAATGATCAACACAACATAAAGACGAATGAGCTTACTTGATTTTTTGGCATTTAACCACAAAGAAGAGCTTTCGCATTTTGATTCTTTCATATCTTGAAATAATATTGAATGAGAGAGAAGTTTAAAACTTTATATTCCATATCCGTTTCAATCAGTATTTGGGTCTTTTTTTTTGTTTGAGCTGTACGAGATGAAATTCTCATATACAGTTCTTGGAGGGGGAGTAACCTTGGTTTACCTATCTCAATAAAGTTTATGATTGGTTCGAAGAACGTCTTGAGATTCAGGCGATTGCAGATGATATAACTAGTAAATATGTTCCTCCGCATGTCAACATATTTTATTGTCTAGGCGGAATTACCCTTACTTGTTTTTTAGTACAAGTAGCTACGGGATTTGCTATGACTTTTTATTACCGTCCAACTGTTACTGAAGCTTTTGCTTCTGTTCAATATATAATGACTGAAGCTAACTTTGGTTGGTTAATCAGATCAGTTCATCGATGGTCGGCAAGTATGATGGTCCTAATGATGATCCTGCACGTATTTCGTGTATACCTCACCGGTGGTTTTAAAAAACCTCGCGAATTAACTTGGGTTACTGGTGTGGTTCTTGGTGTATTGACCGCATCTTTTGGTGTAACAGGTTATTCTTTACCTTGGGATCAAATTGGTTATTGGGCAGTCAAAATTGTAACAGGTGTACCTGACGCTATTCCGGTAATAGGATCACCTCTTGTAGAATTATTACGCGGAAGTGCTAGTGTTGGACAATCCACTTTAACTCGTTTTTATAGTTTACACACTTTTGTATTACCTCTTCTTACGGCCGTCTTTATGTTAATGCATTTCCTAATGATACGTAAGCAAGGTATTTCTGGTCCCTTATAAATAATATAGATTCTAGATATTTGTAATTACTTATTACTTGGTGAAGGAACGATAGTATTTTATTGCTATAAATATGGATTATTAAAAAAATAAGACATGTATTTGGATATTTCCCTTCAACTCCACAATATTTTATTATTTTTTTGACATAAAAAGTTGAAGGGAATTCTATGAAGAGATAATGGATTATGGGAGTGTGTGACTTGAACTATTGATCGGGCCGTGCAGAAATATGACTTTATCTGCTACATTGGAATTCACAACCAAATGTGTCTTTGTTCCAACCACTGTGTAAGCCCCATACAGGGGATAGGCTGGTTCACTTGAAGAGAATCTTTTCTATGATCATACCCGACGATGTCGTGGATGAGTGGGCTCCGTAAAATCCAGTAGATTAAGGGATGGAACATAATCCTGATTATGTTTTAGCTATTTTTGACTAAAAAAAAAAAAGAAAATAATTATTAATAGTATGTAAATGCATTCATTTTCTCTGCATCGACTCGATTTATGATACTATCGGAGTGAATACAGGATCTAATGAAGAGTAGAGGGTAGACTCCATTAGTAACAAGTAAATCCTTTGTATTTGAAAAATCTCGATATAATTTTTGAGATTAAGGACGAATTGATAAGGTATGAGACGATCCAGAAAGCACTTAATTATGATCAATTTTTTAAGCTTACGTGGGTGTTGAGCATTTACCTGTAAGAATGGAATTTCTGGTAATCTTTAGTTGCAATAACTTTGGAATCGGATAATTCTTTTTTTACATATTAAATACTTGGGGATAACATATATATTTTTTGGATGTATTAATTTAGTTTGGTTAATTATTGCTCGAGCCGGATGATGAAAAATGATCATGTCCGGTTCCCTCGGGGGATGGATCCATAAGAATTCACCTATCCCAATAACAAAAAAACCAGATTTGAATGATCCTGTATTACGAGCTAAATTAGCTAAAGGTATGGGTCACAATTATTACGGGGAACCCGCATGGCCCAATGACCTTTTATATATTTTTCCAGTAGTCATTCTTGGTACCATTGCCTGTAACGTAGGCTTAGCGGTTTTAGAACCATCAATGATTGGTGAACCTGCGGATCCTTTTGCAACTCCTTTGGAAATATTACCTGAATGGTATTTCTTTCCTGTCTTTCAAATACTTCGTACAGTGCCTAACAAATTATTGGGTGTTCTTTTAATGGTTTCAGTACCAGCGGGATTATTAACCGTACCCTTTTTGGAAAATGTTAATAAGTTTCAAAATCCATTTCGTCGTCCAGTAGCGACAACTGTCTTTTTGATTGGCACCGCGGTGGCCCTGTGGTTAGGTATTGGAGCAACATTACCAATTGATAAATCTCTAACTTTAGGTCTTTTTTAATTAAATTTATTCAATTGTAAAAAAAAAGACGTGGGTATCTAGGGAGTAGTCATTTTCAAATGAATTCTCCCTAGATACATATCTAATTAATTTAATTAATTAAAATGGGTTCGACTGGAAAATCGAAATTACGTTGAAGGTTTAAAATCTATTTCAATTTCAAATTGACTTTTTAGTAAATTTTTTTTTGAAATGCTTTTTCTATTTTTTTTCTAAAATGTCTAATATCCTTTTTACATCTTCTACGTGAAAATGTTCAATTTTGATAAGGTCTTCTTGACTGTTATTCAAAAGGTCCAATAATGTATGTATATTGGACTTTTTGAGACAATTGTAGATTCTGGGAGGCAATTCTAATTGGTCAATAAAAATATATTGAAAGGGTAGTTCTTTTTTTTTTTTTCTTAGGTTAACTAATCTATTATGAAAAGGAAAAAGGGGTAAAGTAACTTGATGTTGATTGTTCTCTAAATAGAACGTTTCTTCTTCTACATGTAGAAAAGGAATAAATAAATTAATCAAATTCCGGGAGGCTTCATGAAGTGCTTCTTTAGGAGTTAAACTTCCATTTGTCCATATTTCTAAAAAAAGAATCTCTTGTTTTTCATTCCCATTCCCATAAGAATGAATACTATGATTCGCGTTTTGAACAGGCATGAATACAGCATCTATAGGATAACTTCTGTCTTCAAAGTTATTTGACATTTTTAGACTATATCCGCGATTCCTCTCGATTTTTAATCCAATACACAAATCTATTGGTTCCGTTACGGTAGCTATATGCTGTGTATTATCAATGATTTCCACAGAGGGCGGTAAAATTATGTCTCGAGCAGTTATATATCCAGGACCTTGGACACAAATAAGCGCGTTGCGCGTTCCATATAGATTACTTCTTAATACAATCTCGTTCAAATTCATTAAAATTTCATGTACTGATTCTTGAATACCTACTATGTTAGAATAGTCATGTGGTATGTTCTCAGATTTTGCACGTGTAATACATGTTCCTTCTATTTCGCCAAGTAAAGCTCTTCGCATCGCAATGCCTATTGTGTCGGCTTGACCTTTCATAAGTGGAGACAGAATAAAGCGTCCATAATAAAGACGCTTACTGTCTCTTCTTGATTCAACACACTTCCACTGTAGTGTCCGAGTAGATACTTTGACTTTCTCTCGAACCATAGTAATTTTATTTGATCAGATCATTGAATCGTTTATTTCTCTTGAAACCCGTTCAGCCTTTATTTAGTTCTATACACGTCTTTTTTTAGGGGGTCTACAACCATTATGTGGCATAGGGGTTACATCTCGTACGAAACTTAAAAGTATACCGCTTCTACGAATAGCTCGTAATGCTGCATCTCTTCCGAGTCCAGGGCCTTTTATCCTTACTTCAGCTCGTTGCATACCTTGATCCACTACTGCTCGAATAGCATTTCCTGCTGCGGTTTGGGCAGCAAAAGGTGTTCCTCTTCTTGTCCCCCGGAATCCACAAGTACCTGCGGAGGACCACGAAATCACCCGACCCCGTACATCTGTAACGGTCACAATGGTATTGTTGAAACTTGCTTGAACATGAATAACTCCCTTTGGTATTCTACGTACATTTTTACGTGAACCACTACGTGTATTTTTACGTGAACCAATTCTTAATATAGGTTTTGCCATATTTTTTCATTTCACAAGAAATATATGGATATATCCATTTCATGTCAAAACGGACCTTTTTTTTTTGCCAGCTCCTTGGAAGTGCCTTTTCCTTTACTTTAGTTCCTTTAGTAAGATTATCCTTGTCTTTGTTTATGCCTCGGGTTGGAACAAATTACTATAATTCGTCCCCTCCTACGGATTAGTCGACACTTTTCACAAATTTTACGAACGGAAGCCCTTATTTTCATAGTTGTTATTCCTTAATTCTGTGAATATATTTATTGGTGGACGAAAAAAAGGTTTCTTGATATTTTTGAATCTTGAATTGTATCTTTGTAAAAGGAATGTTGAAATTTAAAAAACCACTTACTCATTTGAATCCTTGTTATGGAGTCTAGAAAATGGCTGTCCCCTGATTAACTTATACCTAAGAACTTACTAAAAATTTTACTTTTTTCTCCTATAGGTATACCTATACAAACATATGTCGAATCCTTTCAGAAGCATGACCTAAAATAAAACAAATCTTTAGTATCTAAAAAAATCGAACCATGCCGTTTGAAAGTGAGTCAGAAAGAAAACTTTCATTAATTTAGTTTTTTCTTTAATTTTATTCGAAGTAAAACATCCGAAACTTTTTTGAGCAGGGGTGATATTACACAATCCCCCCTTTTTTTTCACAAATCGTAAGTTCCGGATATCCAATTTTTATATTAGAAGGATTACCATATATAACACAAAATTTCTCCGCCGATTCTTTTTAGTCGAGCTTCTCGGTCTGTCATTATACCTTGAGAAGTCGAAAGGATTACAATTCCTATTCCGCCTAAAATTCGTGGAATTCGTTGAGAGTTAGAATAGATTCGTAGACCCGGTCGACTTATTCTCTTTAAATTTAAAATCGTTTTATAGGATTCTTTCTTATTTCGTCTGTGTCTTAGGGTTAAAATCAAAAAATATTGGTTGTTTTCGCGATGTTTCCTTACGTTTTCGATAAAACCCTCTCGTAAAAGGATTTTAACAATGCTTTCGGTGATGTTAGTCGATCCTATCCGAACCGTTCCTTTTCTATTCATGTCAGCATTTCGTATAGAGGTTATTATATCAGCAATAGTGTCTTTCCCCATGATAAGTTAAAATTCCTTATTGTTCTATAATTTTGATATAATCAACATGTTCTTTTTCTTTTATTTATATATAGATATAGACGAATTATATATTAATATATGAATTAAATTCTTAATATTTTATTATTAAGGGTATATGCGTGATACACAATCTATTAATTAATTTTATTTCAATACCATTTTTTTAATCCTATACTAACTATCGATATTTAGATCTTATAATACTTCAGGAGCTAATGAAACTATTTTAGTAAAGTTTAATTGTCTCAATTCCCGTGGGATCGCCCCAAAAACTCGAGTTCCTTTTGGATTTCCTTCTTGATCAATGACAACTGCGGCATTGTCATCATATCGTATTATCGTCCCATTGTTACGTTTGAGTTCTTTACAAGTACGTACAATTACAGCTCTAATCACTTCCGATCTTTCTAGAGGAGTATTTGGTATTGCTTCCTTGATTACAGCAACAATAATGTCACCAATATGAGCATATCGGCGATTACTAGCTCCTATTATTCGAATACACATCAATTCTCGAGCCCCGCTGTTGTCTGCTACATTCAAATAGGTTTGTGGTTGAATCATATCATTTTTTTTTATCTCTTCTTTTAATGCAAAGGACGAAGTAAAAAAATATTGTTTGTCAAAAAAAGAAAACTTATAATCTTTTTATCCTTAAATTTTATTTAGCTTTTTCATTCTATATTCCTATTCAGCAGAAATAATGAATTGGGTTTTTATAGGCATTTTTGATGCCGCTATTGAAATAGCTTTTCTGGCTATATTTTCGGGTACACCGCCCATTTCATAAAGGATTTTACCTGGTTTAACCACAGCTACCCAATACTCAGGGGATCCTTTTCCAGAACCCATACGCGTTTCCGCAGGTCTTACTGTAACTGGTTTGTCTGGAAATATACGTACCCAAATTTTTCCACCACGTCGTACATTTCGTGTCATTGCTCGTCGCCCTGCTTCTATTTGTCTAGATGTGATCCAAGCGGGTTCAAGTGTTTGAAGAGCATATCTGCCAAAACAAATACGATTCCCACGAGAAGATATTCCTTTTAGTCTTCCTCGATGTTGTTTACGAAATCTGGTTCTTTTTGGGTTATAGTTGATGGGTTTTTTCTATTCCATCTCTACTACAGAACTGAACGTGAGAGTTTCTTCTCATCCAGCTCCTCGCGAATAAAAGGACTAAAAAAGCTTGTATTAAGATATAGATCTAGTTAATGATTAATTCTATTAATCATGGTATTTTTTGAAATTTCATCTGATCTCTTCTAAATTTGTGTATGTCTTTTTCGAAATCGAATCCAAGATGAATTCTATTTATTTAAAAATAACGTAATATCATCATCTCGAATGTCGTTTTTGTTAGAGTTAGAATATTCTAACAAATCTTTATTTTCTTTTATCTTTTTAATTTTTTTTTCGTATTTTATTATTTTTTTTATTTGAAAAAAAAAATAATTTTTCGTCGGCGAATATTTACTCGTTCAATATCTATTTAAGTTTGATGTTTATCCCACGAGGTCTCAGAATAAAAATCAGAATAGATAATAAAGTTTCTGGTTTATTCCGCCATCCTGTCCAATGAATTACTAAGATTTGTTTTTCAACAGAATCCTCTATATTCATGGGTTCCGTCGTTCCCATCGCTTCTTGATTAATCATTAGGCCCGAATTCTACAATGGAGCTCTTATATGAAATTTGTAATTTCATTTTTTAATTTGTTTTTGAGTCAATTTTCTCAGTTTTTATTGGCTCAAGGCTCTTAATTTTTTTTTTGTTTTCGGAACAGATTTATCTAATTATTATGAATGAATCTGTATTGATGCTTTATTACATTGCTTTTCTTACAGTGACCTCATAGACTTTCCAAATTGGAATTATATATCATTAATATTCAATTTTTTCTCTCTTTCTTTCATCCTTCCATTTATCTGCATACTTTTCGATTACCTTTCATAACTTATAATCATATTTCTTTATTCTTTTTTTTTTTTTGTAAAAAAAAATTCAGTTGCTACAATGATATGATCAATCTATCATATCTTGACTGATTTTTTTTGATCCAGATAATGCGAAGCAATGAGTTGC